CGTAATTTGATAATCCAATTTTTTTTTTTCTTTTTTTTTCAATTTATAATTGACTCTTGGATACAAATCACGAGAATGTATATTCTTCCTCGAATCTTTCATTGAGAGGTAAAGGATTAAATCCTTTTAAGAAATAAAGTTTTTGATCGGAATCGTCGGAATATGAATCAAACCGAAGGACCCCTTAACTATTAAAGGGAGTAATAGAACGAATCACACTTTTACCACTAAACTATACCCGCTACAATGCAATTATTGTATATAAATGGACTTTTTGTCGAACAAGGGAATCGGACGTAATCAAGATAGAATCAGAAAAAATTCCTGAAAATTAGAGCGTTGACGTGTTTCGTCAGGAGACATAATGAAATTAGGAAAAGAGGACTCATTTCATTTAAATAACTAAATAACAAGTTTTTTTCTCTTTTTTTTTTTGTTTTATTCAAGTAAAATAAATGTAAATAAAAAAGGAAAAAGAATAGAAATGAAACTGTGATTCTATATCATAGGAATGGAAATAGTCCTTCTTCTGATAATGGTTTCAATCCAATAACAAGCATTTTTTTTTTCAAATAAAATAAATAATTTTAGCTATGATTCAGTGGTATGATTCATTGGAACAAAAAAAAAGGCCCGGCTGGGTACTGACCGGGCCGGGCCGTGGAAATAAAAAAAGCTTTTTTGGACGAAATCAAAGAGATATTCTTTTTTTTTTTATATATATATATATTTGAGATATCTCTTTCGAGCCCTTTATTTTTTATTTATAGAAATGGAATTGCGGATAAAAGTTGTATATATCTATTCTTTATAATAAGATAAAAATCTTTATCTATATAAAGATAAGAAATAAGAAAGGCTTTTTTTCAAGCATTCCTTTATTTTGTGTACTGTAACATAGTAATTATCCTTTTTCAATTAGGAGAGATGGCTGAGTGGACTAAAGCGTCGGATTGCTAATCCGTTGTACGAGTTATTCGTACCGAGGGTTCGAATCCCTCTCTTTCCGTTTCTGTTTTTGACTTGGTATTTTATTTATCTTTCAAAATTTGAATTTATCGAACTTTTTTGCTTTTTTAAAATAGTTATAGTTAAAGATGTGGAATAGAAAAAATTCTAATAACATTTATTCAAGCAAGCAAAACTCTTATTTTTTATTCTTCACGTCCAGGATTACGTCCTGGATCATTAGATAGGAATCCGAAGATGAAGAGAGAAACAAAGAATATCACTATGGTGTAAACAAAGAGTTTGAGAGTAAGCATTACACAATCTCCAAGATCATTTTTGGGGAAAAAACGAGAATAGATTCTCCATTTTTATACCACATATCCTATTTTGACACCCAGAAATGAAGAAGCGGTTTCTAGAATTTCTAGAAATAGAAAAGAGTTTTCAGAAATTCATTTGTAATAAGAGTTGAGTCTTTCATTACAAAAAATTTTATTCCATACCAACAATTAGATATTGTGATGGACTCTAATAGGGTTTTTCATTGAAAAAGGGTCATTTTGAAGAAATGGGGTGATCCAGATTTCTCACGTCTAGTCAAGAATTTCAATGTTTTAGTTGAGAGTTCGTTCATACTGTAAGACTTATCTGATCTTATCAATTGTTATCATTTTTTTTTTTCTCGAATAAATCATGAATTTTTCTAGGACAGTATTAAAGATCTCATCGAAAACTTACAGCAGCTTGCCAAACAAAGGCTAAGAGAAAAAAGAAAAGGGGTATTACTGGCATAACATCTACGATTGGATTCAAAAAAGCGTAGGCCTCGGGCAATTTGGCAAATAAAAAACTACTCGAATAAAGGGCAGAATTAAAACAGATACAGATCAAACTAAAGATATTAAGCATAACAAACATTTTGTTCTTGGAGATAATTGTATTTTGATTGAGTTCTTAATATGTTTTTGATATAAATAAGGGAAAAATGAAGAAAGAAAATTAAGGAAGACTCAAAAATATTTCTTTGAACTCACCCAATCAAAAATCCTTCTATTCTCTTGTGAGAATAGAAGAAATCATACTTTCATACAATATCTTAATTGAATTATATGTAATGATCAATAAATTCAGTTTAATTTGATATCTACACGTGTCAAAATCCTAGCAACAATCTAATCTATTCCATAGATATTTGTACTGGAATTGACGAACAACCAATACCCATATTATTGTTTATTGGTGTCGAATAGAAATCTAAATGGGGCGTGGCCAAGTGGTAAGGCAACGGGTTTTGGTCCCGCTATTCGGAGGTTCGAATCCTTCCGTCCCAGAGCATACTCATTATATATATCAGAATAAAGATTGCCTTTTTGAACAACCTTCTGTTTATGTTTAAGAGTATAATATTGGAAAAAATGTGATTCTTCTTTCTTATTTTTCATGATTCTTATCTGAATCATTTCTTTTTCACAAATTGAATCGAGTTCAAATAACACACAAATGTAACCGAATCCATTTGCGATCCGGGTAAGATGGAAATATAGATTACAATAGTTTGAATTCAAAAAAAGTCGGATGGCCCTTTCATCGCATGCCCCTCCCTTTCATATTCAAAAAAAAAAAAAGTGAGTTCTTTAGAAGAGCCTTACGCCCCATATCTATTTGAATTTTCAATGATACATTCTAAATCGAAATGCGAAAGCAGCCTCTATATTCTCTATCTCTTAAATAAGACATCCTGATTATTCTCTTTTGATTTATGAATTCTAAAAAAGAAGGTAGCCTTGGTACTGATTGAATTCAATCAATAGGATTAAGTCTCTTAAGATAAGACGGGTTTAGGTTAAAATAAAAAATAGGAACAATGACGTAATCAGGACCTGTTTGTTTTTGTATCTATCCAAGAGAGTCTAGCATCCCCTAAAATGAAAATCGGATCTTTTTTTTTTATTTATGATTCATCATCCCCCATAGAATTGTATTTATGATTCATCATCCCCCATAGAATTGGGGGAGCGGGAGTAGATAGGAGTTAATCAGCAATGGAAGATATCCATTTTACTATCTGTGTCTGTCCAAATCTCATTAACAAATAATCAAGTTATATGTAACAGATGTATTTTCTTTTTTCCTAATTTGTAGGTATTTGATGTTTGGCTCTAATCAATAATTGAAAATCTATGTACCAATTGATACGTGGGTGATTCATACATCCTATTCACTAGGGAAAGATTATTGAACCTCAAGTCAAAAAAACTACGCATAAAATAAAATGAGGAAATGTTTATATGCGTGTATTGCTGTCCTTGTATTTCAATTTCAGTGATAGCATTGTTTCGATTTTTTATTTGAACAATATTTGTGAGACCTTACCTTAATGTTAAATATTTAACATAGAATATCCATAATTCCTTCCAATAACAATTGTTCAGTCTATCTGATAGATATGGAAATCGCCTATTTTTGCGATTCTTATTTTTTCTTTCAGGATGAAATGAAAGAATAACAACCTAAATCTTCCCTTTCACCCGTCTTTTTTATCCAATTTACGAAAAAAAAATTATATTTGTTTTTCGATGGATTTATCTGTTTTAAATCATTGATGGTTCAATCCGAATATGGATTTATCTCTCTTATGATGATCAACTACAATCCGTAGTAAAACTTTATTCAAATAGTGATATCGAGGTAGGAAATTTTTTTCCATTAAATCTTTCTTATTTATTTTTTATTCGTGTTATTTAAAAAAATATATATATATATATATTGCATTCATACAATAAAATATGGGGTTAAATTGACTTCTTATTGCGACTTTTTCTTCATAAATTGCCTCTATATTTCATATAGAAGGAATTTCACATAGAAGGAAAAAGTATAGATTATGATGTATCGACCGAGTACCGACCGAACCAATGACTATTCATGATTCCATAATTGAATCAATTACATACCGGTTCCAAACTAGAGGAATGTTATGGTAAAACTTCGTTTAAAACGATGTGGTAGAAAGCAACGTGTGACTTGAAGGACATGATCAGCTGTGGAATTTTACATCCACCATTTTTATTATATAGGAATGAAGGTGCTCTTGGCTCGACATCTTTTCTTCTGTTCTACTAGAACCTTCGTTTTTTTGTTGGGTTGTACTGTAAATAGTACAGGATGGAGCTCGAGTAGAAAATATTTATTCATTTCTCAGGGGCAAGGATCTAGGGTTAGTGCCAATCAATAAGTTGGAACAACTTCGTAATTTCAATATAGAAATCGAAAGGAGAGGATCCGATTCAAGCAATTTTCAAATCCAAAAAGGAAAATTTGTTGAAATTGGTAAAATTCTTTGGATCAAAAGTGTATCATGCAGGAATTAACCATTTGTATGATTCTTTGATAGAAAGAAATCAAAAACAAAAAAGGGGTATGTTGCTGCCATTTTTTGAAACGATTAAAGATCACCGAAGTAATGTCTAAACCCAATGATTCAAGGAAACGAGAAAGGGTCCTGGAACAAGGAAATACCGTTTTTAATTGTCTCAACAACTCGATCAGAATGAAGAATCAAAATCGATTCTAAACGAGACAAACAAAAGGGGGTTAGAGACCACTCAATAAATGAAATGGTTCAGGGTTTTCTTTTGGGCTATTTGAGAGTTATCCAACTTGAGTTATGAGAGTACGAATTCTTTTTTTTTTTCGAAAAAGAAGAAGAAAAAAGGATTTAAATGTCTAATTGATTTGCTAGTTTTATGGATCTATTTGACATTCTAATTCTATACATAGACATAACTTCTAATCATTTTTTCTCGAGCCGTACGAGGAGAAAACTTCTTATACGTTTCTAGGGGGGGGGTATTATTCATTTACATCTATCCCAATGAGCCATTTATCGAATCGTTGCAATTGATGTTCGATCCCGAAGAGAAGGAAGAGATCTTCGGAAAATGGGTTTTTATGATCCGATAAAGAATCGAACCTATTTAAATGTTCCTGCTATTCTATATTTCCTTGAAAAGGGCGCTCAACCTACAGGAACTGTTCATGATATTTCAAAGAAGGCGGGGGTTTTTACGGAGCTTAATCTTAATCAAACGAAATGAAATTAATGAAATACAAAAAAAGAGGGTGTGGATGACTCGTATATAGCTTTGTATAACTTTTTCTCTACTATTTTCTCCCCCCTTCTTTTGCTTTATTCATACCTATTTATTATTGGTACTATGGAATACCATGCTCTATAACAACAGAATTTATTGATATAAAATACATAGAAAAAAGATCAAGTTAATAAATGAAATAATTGGATCTAGAAATATAAAAAATTTGACATTACCTTCAATCGGTCGGTTTGCATTGGAAATCTATTAACAAATAACAAAAGAAGGGATCAAACTTGTTTATTTTACTTATCTTGATTCTTGATTGATAGTGATTGAATAAATTGAATAAATCCGAGATTTCTTACTACTTCTTCCTTAATTTCTTATTTTCCTTACACCCTTTTTTTATTCGTTTCTCAACCTTCCCATTCAATATTCACAGTCATATTGACAACAGTGTATCGAACAAATATAATTTGAGATCGTAGATAAGATAAATAGATCTATTTATCTCCGTTCCTAGGTTTGGTTTTTGACTTTACTTCATTCAAATGATGGGTTCTTGAATTTGCTGTGATACAAGAATTTTTTTTACTTTATCTATGTTTTTATCTGAGAATTTTTTGTATTTTTATATGATCTGTTCATTTATTTTTATGTTCAGAATCGACTAGAAATTTTAATTTTATTAGATTTCTTGCTAGTTTAATGTTTTGGTTGCGTCGTGAACTTCAATCTCTTTTATTTATTTTTATTCCGATTGTATCTACACATTCTAATTCTTTTTTTTTTGTTTCGGGTTGCTAACTCAACGGTAGAGTACTCGGCTTTTAAGTGCGGCTAGCATCTTTTACACATTTGTATGAAGCAAAGGATTCGTCCATACCATCGGTAGAGTTTGTAAGACCACGACTGATCCTGAAAGGAATGAATGGAAAAAACAGCATGTCGTATTAATGAAGAATTCTGATAATATATATCTTTTTTTTTCTTACCGAATCGGTACAAAACCGTGTTTGAATTCTTGGTACGAAACAAAATAAATTGAATTCAAAGTTGGGTTGAGTTAATAAATGGATAGAGCCTTATGGCCCCAATTATAGGAAAACAAAAAGCAACGAGCTTCTGTTCTTAATTTGAATGATTACCCGATCTAATTAAAGGTTAAAAATATATTTGTGCCTAATGCGGGAAAGGCTTTTCTCATGAACGGATTTTCTATTTTTTTTTACTGAGTCCTAACTATTAGTTATTCCCTAGTATGGGTTGGAGATGAATGTGTAAAAGAAACAGTATATTGATAAATAAAAAAGATATTTTTTTATTTCCAAAATCAAAAGAGCGATGGGGTTGAAAAAATAAAGGATTTCTAACCATCTTATTATCCTATAACGAACATAAACCAATTAGATGGAAAAAGAGAGGATAGAGAATCCGTTGATAAGTCTACCTGTCTCCGAGGTATCTATTCTTTTCTTCCTGTAATACCTTGTTTTGACTGTATCGCACTATGTATCATTTGATAACCCAATAAATCCCCTACCCTTGGTTCAAATCGAATTTCAAATGGAGGAATTTCAAGTATATTTAGAGCTAGCTAGATCTCGGCAACATGATTTCCTATACCCACTTCTTTTTCGGGAGTATATTTATGCACTTGCTCATGATCATGGTTTAAATCGAAATAGATCGATTTTGTTGGAAAATTTGGGTTATGACAATAAATCTAGTTTACTAATTGTGAAACGTTTAATTACTCGAATGTATCAACAGAATAATTTGATTATTTCCGCTAATGATTCTAACCAAAATCCATTTTTTGGACACAAGAATAATTTCTATTCTCAAACGATATCAGAGGGATTTGCAGTCATTGTGGAAATTCCATTTTCTCTACGATTCGTATCTTCCTTAGAAGGTAAAGAAGTAGCAAAATCTCATAATTTACAATCGATTCATTCAATATTTCCTTTTTTAGAGGACAAATTCTCACATTTAAATGATGTGTTAGATGTACTAATACCTTACCCCATCCATCTGGAAATCTTGGTTCAAACCCTTCGCTACTGGGTAAAAGATGCCTCTTCTTTGCATTTATTACGGTTCTTTCTCCACGAGTATTGTAATTGGAATAATCTTATTACTCCAAATAAATCTATTTCTGTTTTTTCAAAAAGTAATCCAAGATTATTCTTGTTCCTATATAATTCTCATGTATGTGAATACGAATCCATCTTTCTTTTTCTCCGAAACCAATCTTCTCATTTACGATCAACATCTTCTGGAGTCTTTCTTGAGCGAATCCATTTCTATGGAAAAATAGAACACCTTGTAGAAGTCATTGATAAGTATTTTCAGAATATCCTATGGTTGTCCAAGGATCCTTTCATGCATTATGTTAGATATCATGGAAAAGCCATTCTGGCTTCAAAAAATATGCCTCTTCTGATGA